TTTCTTGGTTTTCCAAACAATAGGAGCTTTACCAAGCATAATAAAAAACCACTTGTAGAACGACGGCTAGCTCCACATACTCCCCAGTCAGCATCACAAAAAGCAGTTAAATGAAAATCATTTGTTTCCGGAAAGAACAATACTTGTCCAGGAGAAGACTTTATGTATCGAAGGATTCTTAAGGCTGCATCCATATGTGCTTTACGAGGTGCTTGCATGAATTGGCTCAAGAAATTGACAGAATATGTAATGTCAGGACGAGTAATCGTTAAATAAATTAATCGTCCAACTAACCGGCGATAAGACTCTGGATCATTCAAGAAGGAGCTCTCATCTAAGATCAATTGTTGTTGTTGAGCCATGGTAAAGGACACTGGTCGAGAACCAAGCATACCCGAATCAGCAAGTATGTCAAAGGCATATTTTCGCTGTGTAAGAAATATGCCTGTAGGTGACCGTGCCACTTCAAGTCCAAGAAAAGACTTGAGATTACCCAAGTCTTTAACATGAAAGCATGTCTGTAAGTAATTTTTGAACCTGTCACTCAACGAAGAATCATTTACGGAAATGATCAAATCATCAACATAAACAAGAACAAGAAGTATTGATGATCCCTTTTTTAGGATGAATAAGGAATGATCTGCGTGAGATTGATGAAAGCCCTTTTGTAGGTCCACTCAAAGCATTCCTTTAATCCCTATTGGCCAGCAGCCTTCCTTGTAACTTTTCTCGTGAGGAGCTTTATAAGATTCTTTACTCAACCTCGGGCTAAGAATAAAAGGTCTTACACTACTTTCTTTAATCTAGCCTTGCATGAAAGTCTCTGACTCACCCACGATCCCTTTCAGGGACTGGTGCACATGCCCGCGTCCCGCTCACCTCCCGGATTGTTCGCAACTCAGCCAACCATTCCTTCTGTTATCGGTTCTTCCTTCGCTGCTACATATGTCACCTAGTCATACTCCTTCGTCCTCTTCGATTTACATCGAATCTTCTGCGGACCCTCCCTACGTACCTCGTTAGTGAGACTGACTGGAAAAGAAGACGGTAGGGCTTTCTAACCGCCATAGGTAGGGGTGATCCGATGAATCCCCACTAACCAACTAGGAATCACAACTCATATGAAGAAAGAGTCTACTTAGGTGACGAGCTGGATATTGTCATTACACAGAGAAGATAGACTTTACAGACGAAGATGATGTACTGTTGTCTAAAATACTCCTTTCTAATAAAGGCAGCATTGCCAGTAGCTCCGTCATCCTCGATGAATGGAAAACCGGGCACAACCTCTACGAAGAAATAAGCCCACTCTTTAGAAGGTAGTTCGGGATTGGAAAAAAAGATGTCTTCCGACCTTTACTCAGGCAGGCATGGACCACTTACACAAGCAAATCATGAAAAGAAAGGCGTATAGGTTCACCCTCTATTATCTATTGTCTTTCCGTAAAGTCCTAATGTGCTCCCAAGACTCAAAAAAGAGTCAGGCTTGCTACGGGGCAAAGAATGTGGACAGACGCTAAAAGTCATATTTAAAGCCTAGCCCAATCATCCAATAAAATAGGCTTGTCTTCAGTAAAGAAAGCACGTGCTGATATCTGCGACAGGTACTTAGTTAAGTTCTTTATGCGGACTTGGACCCTAGAAGATAGTGCCCGCATGCAAACAATGGACCACGGCATCTCGTTCTCCTGAACCGTGTAGCGGCCCGAAGATCTAAGCCCACACCTATTCATTGACTAGTTGCTCAGTCTCGTTGAGCTTACGGCTATCAAATGCCACAGGATGACCTTCTTTCTTGCATGAGTACTCCTCCTATATCCATCCGGGGAATACGTGTAGACTTCGTAGGGCCTGGTGTGATCTGGCAGAGCTAGTACGGGCTCTTGCGTGACTGCGTGCTTTAAGCGATCAAAGGACTGCTGGCACTCGGGGGTATAGATTCCAAATTGTAATTGCGCTCTTCAAGACCTTATCGATTTACGGAATAAATGGCATCTGATGAATTAGCGGGGGACGAATAGCTACTTCCTTCCCTAGCCAGCAGACCCGTCTAGTCTTATGAGCTATGAGCGCTATCCCCTTCCCCTGGAATTGTCTATTTCCTTGATTCTAGTCCTGGGGTAAAGTTAAAGACTGACTCTCTTTTACCCGTTTGAGTAGACTAATACTACTATATTAAAGACGTCATTTTCGGTCAACGAATTACGATCCCCATACTACTTCTTGCTTCTTGGGTGAGATCTATAGAGTTTCTTATGAGATTCATTCGCTAAAAGGAAAAGCTATTGGTAAAGCTGAATTCGTCACAGCAATAGGAAAGGATTTAAAAAAGCCCCTTTCTTTTTGGTGTCGTATAAACTACGGAAGACGCCGGCCGTGTAGCGGTTATCATCTGGCTTGCTCGTGCCTTTTGCTTTTCCTTCTCCTTCTCTTCTGTCCCTACCTCCCAACGCTCGTGGAAGGGCTCCGTTTGCCATCACCGGAGCGAAACCCCAATTCCTTTGCTGAATATGGTTTTTACCTTGAGTGTCTGGCTGGTGGGGCCCATAGGTCACCTAGTTGATAGACAAATTTGTTTTGTTGTTTCTGCTTACTGATAAAGCCTTAATTAATCCAACTCTGACGCTAGCAAGTCAAGTAACCCTACTTTCCCATTCCCGGGTCCAGTAAAATAAATCCCTTTATTTAGCTTTCGGTACCGGGCTTAAAGGAATCTAGAAACTTGCTAGAACCGGCTCGTCTATTTATTTGCTCGGGTGAGGCTCGTAAAGACCTTCTATTCACTTGCCTATTGACTGAAGGTAGGTAGTGGGCTTAAGCTAAGCTTTTGAGTTTGCTTTGCCTTTCTCACTAATAAGTAGAAATCCAGCTTCTTAGCGAATGAATGTTCCGCCTTGGCTTCCTCCCCCAATTGGTTGGACCTTAGATGCGATGATTTACTTCACGGGCGAGGTCTCTGGTTCAAGTCTAGGTGCGGGTATCCGCTTCCTTACTAGAAAAAAACAAGCAAGCGATTGAGAATGAGATTTAGGAAATAGGGATAAACTCATAAGAAACTCAAAAGAGATTCCTAAGAGCCTTTGAGTTCGAGCTGGAGTTCCTGCTGCTAAACCATCTTTTAAGGCTTTCTACTATTACATAGGCTTGGGGCTCCCATGCCGGTATCTTTCAGTTTGTTGGCTCCTCTTATTCTCAGCACATAGGGCTCTTCCCAATGAGCTCCATTTATCTTTCTATTTCTTTCTTTCCTTGGGGCGGACTCCCATGATTCCTTTACCAGTTCTTTCAAAGATTGGTGCTGCTGCCTATTCTTTTGAGCTTCCTTTCCTCATCGATGAATCTGAGTAAGCCGTAAAAAGAAGGAAAGCACCATGCCCGTAGACCCTAATAAAAGTTCCTGGTCAGACGCCAACGAGAAGTACTCGGGGTGGACAGCGAACGGGCTGCTAAGTCGAATGAATTTTATTCTTCATCGATCGGTTGAACTCTCTGGGCGACAGATTCGGATTTCGGATGAGCTACAGGCTCTGTAAGACCTCACCTATAGTGCCAACCTTCATTACATCCCTTAATAGCGTAATCTTCTGGATCAGCTTTAGAGATAGAACAAGTAAAAGACTCAACCGACTTTTATAGGTATAAATTGGCTTTCCTATAAAGGAGAGCGACTACTCATCCAATCCCGAAAAGACTCTACTTCATTCATTCCCGAAGCAAGATGAAATAGAGGTATTCCATTCGCACCGCACACGGAGAAAGAAGCATCAACTGTCGAAAGGGGCGAAAGCGCTGTTAATAACTCTTTGTAAGAAATAGGATTTAATGTCACCCGCTCGATTAACTAAGCAGGAAAAGCAAGCAAAACCAACCTCAGGAAATGCAGATGATGATTAGCGATAGGAACTACCATCACCATCCAATCCACCAGCCGCAAGCAATCCCGCAAAGGAAGATTCTGAGATTGATTCGTAGAGGCAGGCAGCCTTCTATATTAGAGTTGGATAAGTCTTTCCGATAGAGCTTCTGGTTTCCAAAGCTGCTTTCTCAAAGGCGAGTTCATAGAATCTATTTGAGATTTCTGATAGATTAGTTGGTTGAGAAAGGGTCATGGAAGAATGCAATAGATTCAGTTTCAATCAATTCTCGGCTAGCGACTACCAGATCCGCTTCTCGAACAGGTATTTCATCGTCCAATGCCTATTCTATTACCAGACTAGAAGAGACGGAAGGTACTAAAGTCAAGCCTCTTCCCTTACTAAGAGCGCTTTCGCCTCACTTCATAAAGAAGAAAGGACGGATTCAACTCAATCAGATTCAGCAGAAAAGCAAATGAAAAAGCGAAAGAATTAATTTCATCTGATACGACTTCGACTTCCAATCCTTCTGTCTTACTTGGGCAAGAAGGAGGTAGCTCAACATCTAGCTCAGCAGCCGGGTTAGACAGACTCCTTACCTTACGGTGAAACCTTACTTTCTCACTAATAAATTTAATGAAAAATCGTGAACTTGGAGTCCAGTCCAATAAGGAAGGGAGCAAAACCAACCAAAGCAAATTTCACTATACGAGATCATGTAAAATGTCATTTTGTGAGTCTCATACAACGGTCAAACTCGGAAACTCGGAAAAAGGCAAAGATCTCTGATTTGACCGGAGTTTACGAATGAGGATCAACACAGCCGAACCGAACTGTTCCTTAGTATGATTATATCTTCATTCATACTATATATCTTCATTCATACTATATGAGGTGAGTTCTCTATGAAAAATCATATAGAAGAAAAGCCGAGGTCTTATCGTTCAAACGTAAAGTAAAGTGAGCAGCATACCGACCTTATCAACTTTTCACATGGAAATGTGTCAAAATCGACTCTCAGACATCCCTTTCCAACAAATGCTTACACATCATCCCAATCCCGGTTCTTCTCAACGGACACCTCTCATTCATCTGCAACCACGAGAAAAAATGGGATGGCTCCAGCCAGGCGGCGTTCGAAGAGAGAGTACCTTAAACCACAAGTCTGGAATAAAGTTTTTAGCTTATCCTCCTTCTGGTTGTTTCCTATTATTTTGTAGGGATCATGAGAAAGAGTTAGTTGGGTGAGAAAACACCATTCCTTAAACAAACCCCATAGAGCAGTAACAAAGAGGATACCCCAACTATCATCAAGAGCATCCCTTCCATTATACAAGCTGTTGCACTTAACCCAATCCAACAGTGATAATCCCCCCACCCTTCGTGATCGTCGTTGATAAGAACTCCTCGTCTTCCTTCAAGTACTTACCTCTCATCACGGATTCCCAAAGTTCATTTTTGCGGGTGTTCTAATTTCTTTTTTGGCCATTCGTAATCGAGCACAACCTATGAACAGTTTTGCGCCTACATAACCTTCCTTTCAGACCAAGAAAAGAAGGTATCAGATCTATGTAGTTCTCGGCCCATAAAGACAAAACAATTACATCTGAGTCCGTTGAGTCCGTACTTTCAAAATACGAATCTTAAAAAACGAATAAGATCAGAAATGCCATCATTAGGGCAAAGAGGGCAATTGCCTCGGTTAAGGCAAAGCCTAAAATTGCATATCCGAATAATTGTTTTGCTAAGGATGGATTTCGCGCTACGGAATGAATCAAAGAACTGAATACGTTTCCAATTCCTACTGCTGCGCCCGCCAAAGCAATTGTAGCTGCTCCTGCGCCAATTGATTTAGCCCCTTCTAGCATTAACCCAAATCTTCTTTAATTTCTCACGCTTTAAGATTTGATTTATAAAAAAATTTTCTTTTATCCAACGTCTATTCTTTCATTTCATTTTATTTTGGGGTGAAATCCCTTATTTTTCTTCTCTTATGATATTTATAACTCAACTAGTGGATACCGCCAACCTCTTAGTCTGCAACCCTGAGATTGATAGAAAGAAGTGCTAGCAAGATAGATATAGAACGCCCTCTGCTTTCCCTCCACTATGCTTGTTTAATGATGGGCTTTAGGAAAATGTATACACGAGCATAAGGAAATCTTAGTGCTGATGTACTTTCTAAGATCGGATGCTCACTTGAGGAGGACTATCTTGTGTTCAGGCAGCCACCTTCGGAGGTGAGGGAAGCACTACAGGTGGATAGTAGAGGTCAATAAGAGCCTTCGCTTAGCTTTCTGCGTCCTCGTTTGATCGATCCCCCAATTCAATGTATCATGTCTTAAGAGCCGAGGTCGTCTTTAAATGACCTGAACTTCCTCTTAGGGTTTGTCATTATGTAATGAGAAAGACAATAGACGTTGAGATGCCCCATGTCTTGAAGACGGATTCTCGTGAGTGTGATTCAACAGAGTCTGATGCTCGTGCTCGAGATCCAAAGCCAGTTTCCATAGGAACTTCTGTCTTGCGACGGAGTGTCATAGGGGAGTAGGTACCGTATTTGGCTCCGGGAGAAGTCCCATAGCGTAGCGGCGAAGAGGGGGTGTAATTAGGTTAGGTTGGGATGACAGTGTAGTTAGAGTGGAGGTTTTACGTGGTGAACCTCAGTGTATTCATGAAATTGTGAAAGGTCCTAAGGACGTGGAATTCTTGCTTTCTATTATTTATGCGAGACCTACTTTCGAAGTTAGACAGCAACTTTGGAGAAAGTTGGAGGACTTCGACACATCTCTTTCTTTAGCCCTGGATTTTGCTTGGTGATTTCAATGAGGTCAGCCACAGCGGAGAGAAATTTGGTGGTAGAGTGGTCTCGATGAACAGGTCTATCTTTTTCAATAATATGATGGCATCTTGTGGTCTAAGTGATTTGGGTTACCAAGGGCCTACCTTTACTTTGTGTAAAAAAAGGCAAGGGCTTCCTAGAATCCAGGTCCGTTTGGATAGAGTGCTTGCGAATGCTGCTTGGCGAGCGCTTTTTACGGAAGCTACGGTGAAGCACCTCCCCCGGTTACACTCCGACCATTGCCCAATTCTTCTTCAGTGTGAGGAGAAGTTAGTGTCGGATAAGAGCAGGAGACCATTCCGTTTTCAAGCTATGTGGATGGCTCATGAGGATTGTAAAGGTCTGGTACAGAATTGTTGGGGGACTACAGAGGGCTCGGTTGTTGCTAAATGTGCGGCTTTGACTACTGTTTTGAGAAGCTGGAATCTATATACTTTTGGAAATCTCTTTGTTAAAAAGAGGAAACTACAAAGACGTATTTTAGGGCTTCAAAAGGACCTAGATGAGCATAGACCCCACCAGCTGGAGTGTTTGTAGGAGCTACTTGTTAAGCAATACAATGAGATTTTAGAACAATAAGCATTGAAAGTGATGCTTACTAGCTTTTTTAAGCATTGAAAGTGATGCTTACTAGCTTTTTTAAGGGAAAATGAAACCTTGGAAGCCGACAGGGGCATGGAGAAAGGTACGGGGAAGGCTCTATAGGCGACCGGTATTTTCTGTAAACCCCAGTTCAAAAGGTCATGTTAGCATTAGAGTGTTGTAATCCTTTAAGGCCTGCGTAGTATTAGGAAGATTGATTTTGGTCTTTCCTTTTCCGGGTTTGCCCGTTTATTTGTTGTCCCAGTTTCCCCGGCCGTGTAGAAAGTTGAGCAGGGCCAGAGAATCGGTCAGGAGTTAAAAAGCTTACTATTCGAAAGGAATCCTATCGACCGGAAAGAAAAGGAGAAATCGAACGTTGTGCTCTTGTACGTGGGCAGAGAGGACGAAGCAAAAGTAGGACTGATTCACTAGGAGACAAGGGGTATTTCTAGATAGGCGACTGATTGCACGCACTATAGGAGCAAGAGCTTTTCCATTTACGAGAGTCCTCTTCTTTGGTCCATCCTTCCTTGGATATCATTTAAATTAGCGGTCTCACGGAGCAGCTTGACTTCGTCTTTTTGGGACCTATTCGTTCAGTTCTGTGAACCGAGTTTATTGAAAATGGATTAAAAAGCTATTCATGAAAGGCCAACCCGGTAATAACAGGCAACGGAATCGACGATGAAGCAGCTGTAATGCGAGGTAAAGGTAGGTGCTGAGAAGTGAAGAAGTAGAAGTTCTCTTCTAATATAATTGTTAGCCGATAAGACGGGAAGCAGCTTTCACGGGGATTCTTAGCGAAGTTTCCCTTTGCCAAACTAAAATAGCTCCGAAAAAGCACAGTCCCTGAGAAGCGGAATCGCATCCCTAACAGGGTGACAGAAAGCTTTGCATTCACTATCCAAGCTCATAGATCCAGCCTTGCTTTATTCGTTAGCAAGCGATCATGAACCACCTTTAAAAGGAAAAATCTTAAGCCTGGTCAGAAGAATCTTCCATACTAACAATGGGGTCAACAATGCCCAGCTCCCAATCCCGAAAAGACAGCCTGACCGCAGATTTAACAGAGAATACTCCCCTACCCAGGTGACACTGTCCCCATTCTGCGACATGTTTGTCAACCAAAATAGAATGGATTTCAAAACCTTTTATCATTTTGCGAAATCTATTTTTAAAAAGATATCGGATTTATTCTCAATTGAGACACTTTTACGTGAACAGACCCATCCACATTTACAAGGAGTTTGAGTGAACGCCGGGTGCAATAACACTACATCTCCGAACCTGTTAACAAACCCTCAGGAAAATCCTTTATCTAACTTTCCCTCCCCGCAAAGGCTTAGATGCTTTGACTTCCAGCAAAGACAGACTCAAGAGAAATTCCCTTTCAATAGAAGAGAAGGCTCCTATCCAAATTCATAGAATTCACAATAGAAACTAGTACCACTCCAAGTTGGTTTGATGGTGATATCCCTTCTCACCAAGTTAATTTAGTTCTTTATAAAATAAGATTCGAAATATCATAGGTGTGGAAATCCTTTTCGCCTTTGATTCATTACCCTTCTTTTTTCCCTACTTTACTTGAAAGAGAGCTTCTACGCCCACCCAACTCTACAGCAGGAGCCTCGGACCCATCCTATCCTCTATAGCCTGGGGCTGGAACAGTTTATTATATGCATCTATCTCTCCTCCTCTTTTGTCTCTTCATTGCATCAGACCCTTCTTTTCCTCGTAAAGGGAGTTCGCGTGGAGCTTTTTCGCATAGCCATTGTAGCGCTCAATATCGAAAATCCTTAAGGTTTCCCCAACTTCCGGAAAACGGGTCCATCTCAGAGGCCCGGGCTCTATTTCGAAACATAAAGAAATCCCGAAGCAGTGCCGCTTTCAAGCGAAAAAGCTAGTTCTTCTTCCGAACGATCGTTGAATCCGCTTTTGACTTCCTAGTTTCGCAGCAGCTTTTTCCGTTGCTTTGAGTTCAGCTACATTCGGGCTTGCTGTGAAAATGAAATTAGACTGCTACTACTTATAGTATTGATGAATTGATTTGTGAGTATAACTTAGATCTAAATTAAGGTTCAAAATATATTGACAGCACAACCAAATATGTTGACACAGCAAGAAGGCCACGGGGGCACTGTCCCGAAGTGCCGGAGACATTGAAAGAAGAAGACTATCCCATGGTGCCAACACAAACAAAGACATTTACAACCCGATCCAAGGAGGGCGAAGAAGCCCAATAGTAGTTAGAGTAGACTAAGCCTCTGAACATATGATCCCACCAAGCCTCTCATCTCAATGACCGGAGCTACAGATACTTTATGGAGCGGGCAGAAGCCTAATAAACTATTCCAGTACTTAATAGATCTTCCTCTTTGACGCATTATCCGCTCTTCGGTCAGCGAGCGAAATCGGGGTTCTTGGGGCAAGATGGGAATCGGTAAGTAGAGCTGAGCTCTTAAGCGAAGAGATAGAAGGTGCAGAGGTAGCATAGCCCATAATCAATAAGAGGCCTGAACGAGCACTAGCAAAAGGCCTGAAGCCGATCCTACAACCGTTCTCTCACTTAAAAAGAACCATGACACTTACTATATAGTTCGCGGGCAGGAGAAGTACCGCAGCGAGTAGTTCTCCGGTAGGTGAGCAACTAAAGAAAGGGCAGTTAACATAGAAAGAGTTGCTCATCAATCGGCCATAAGACTTGCTCTATCTCTTACGAGATTGGATCATTACGAGCTGTACAATTGGAGTAGGAAAAGGGTTCGACTCCTATTCTGGTTTATAAGCTTCTGGAAATTCTAGTAAGGGCTCGCGCCTCTGACTTTCCGCGAGTAAGGCATGCAGTTCTGAAAGTATAAACCATTTTCAGAAAGAATTCCTTTATCAATCTTCTCACCTGTAAAACATTCAGGAAAACTATGCAATTCTTGGAAGAAAGCCCCAATGAGGAGAGGAGTCCGACCGGTAAGATACATCTATGGTTGCAGATTCATTCGTCTTCTTCGCGTAGCGGTAACAATCTTGTCTTATGTCGCTATTTTTTTCGTTCGTTGCACCAGTTGTTTTGAATGCGTCGATGTAGCGTAGTGATGGTCGGAGCTATCTACTGAGAAATTGCAAAATACTTTATCACCGACCGTACCAATAGGAATGGGAAGTGGTTGATGACAAGAGTCCTTAAGAAAAAGTGCCGATTAGGGCGGGGAGAGGAAGACTAACCTTACGACGATGGTACGGCGAAATAGAAATAGAATTTCGAGGCTGCAGATTGACGGTATTTGGTGTGATGATCAGCCAACGCCATGCCAGGGAATTCTTTATCCATCTCTTTGGGGCTAGGGGCAGAGAGCTTTTAGATAGGCGAAGTGGCGTTCACGGTGAGACTAAAAAGAGAGGGTCAGTCAATCATTAAATAATGACTATCTGCGGTTCCTGCCTTACTTTACAGAGTTAGAGCAGCAGAGTCCCCCTACTGTTGTCACACTTGAGTAGGTCCGGGCTTCAGTCTTCTCCATGAGGGGTTTATTTAAAGGCTCCAGGGCCTGATGGTATTCAGCCAGCCTATCTTTTTCCAAAAACGAATGGGACAGACACGGTTAAAGATACTCTACTCTCCTTTGTACGAGAAGCTCTCAGGACAGGTCTTGTGGAGGATTCTGTTCAACAAGCAAACATGGTTTTGATCCCCTTTTGTGATGTTCCCCAATCTATGCTACACTTTATACCTCTCACTCTATTAAATACTTCTTATTTAGTGCTCTCTAAATGTTTAGTAGCTAGGCTTCGTCCCATTCTGAAAAGACTTTGTTGGCTTTTACTCCAACCCCTAATCTAGAACCTCCTGACATCACAATGGGTAAAAGTGAAGCCTCTTTGAAGACGGATTCTAGTGTTGAGAACAGCAAGTTGGAGCCTGTAGTCCATGCAGGATACTCAGATTTATCTATTTTCTCAATGATAGTGATCTTATGGAATTGTCGAGTAATTAACAAGAATAAATGTCTTAGAAATAGCAGAGAACTAGTGATGGTTTATAAACCAGATGTGCTTATTCTAATTTCAACTAAATGTGGTGATTTAAATGCTGCTACGACCTTTGGTAAGAAGTTGGGTTTCCAATCTAGCTCAATTGTTCTGTCTACAGGATTGGCGGTTGGTATTAGTGTTTTTTGTCGGGATTCTTTTCATTTACAATTTATAAGTTCTACTTCTCAAGTTGCTCACTTTCAGATCCAAGAAAATGATAGAGTATGGTGACTTTCGGGAAACTATGTACAGCTACATTGTGCTCTTAAAGAGACGTTTTGGGAGGATTTATTTCATTTTTATACCACCCTGGACATGCCGTGGGTTGTGTTAGGAGACTTCAATGATGTTGCTTCGGTAAATGAGAAGTGTGGTGGGGCAAATTTCCGAATACAAGCTGCTAGAAAAGGAGAGATGGGAACGTTGTGGCTTGTCTGACTTTGGTGCTACAGGTTGCAAATTGACTTGTAATAAAATTGTGAACAATCGAGTTCTTTTGCGAGAACGACTTGACCGAGTCTTGCTGAATGATTTGGCCTTACAATTCTTTGAGAATGGGAAGGTTGTGAACTTGACGTGTGTCTGATCATCATCCGGTACTCTTCGATTACGAATTGCTTTCTAACCCTACCTTTGATAGTCGACCTTTTAGGTTCCAGGCAGCTTGGATCACACATGCCGAGTTTGATGAGGGTTTTCCCACTACTTTACTTGGAATTGTGGGGAAGATGTTATCCATGCAATTTCTAAGACAAATGAGGCCTTGAAGCAATGGAATGCGCAGGGGTAGTATTTTTAAGAGAAAAAAGGAGACTTTTAGTCCGGTTGACTGGCATTCAACGGTACGAGGCTTATCTTTATTCCTCTCATCTTCAAAAGTTGGAACAAGAGGTGATCCGTGAATATCAAGAGGTGCTCTTTCAGAAGTCGCGTATTCAATGCTTTCCGTATGGGGATCGAAACACAAGGTTTTATCACCTATCCACTTTCGTCAGGATAAATCGGGGTAAGATTACGAGACTCCAGATTGATGGTCTTTGGGTATGCGGGTGGTATTGTTCTGTTTTGGCGTGGTAGTTTTGTTATACAGTCTTTGGGTACTACAACTCAAGCTTTGCATGTTAAGGTGACGGAAAGGTGATTGAATGCCTTATCTTACAGAGGTATACCTACTAGGATACCCTATCAAGCCCTGTAGTTGCAAGAATTCGGTCAATTGCTTGACTTGCTCAACAAATTGGAGAAGGACCTTATAGAGCCGGAGCCCCTAGCTAGCTCTCAGTATAAAGGGATGTCCCTGCCTGGGATTGGGATGCTATGTCTCTTAAATACCTACCTTTCCCAGCTCAGAACGCTAATCGAAATCAAAGAGAGGAAGGTATATGTCATGTCTAAAGGTGAAAAAAGGTTGACTTAGGTGGTCAAGATCCTTTTTCGTTAGATGGATCCGGAGTAAAGAGGATTGAAACTTAGAATGTTATAGAATGGCTTGTACTCCATGAGGTAGGACCCCTATCTAAGAGCTTTTCGATCGCAAGTATCTTCCTTGACTTCTTTGTGCTGCTAATGCTGCTGTCTCAATAGTTGGTGAGTGAGAGAGTTGGTGGCTGAGCTGTCAATCGAAGAGTATAGAATCCTTCTTCCCAATATCTGCAGTAAAGTCCTATACCCAATAATGATTTGCTTACCTCGTTCCCCTAGGCGGTCTCTCACTGTAGGATATAGAGGAGATGTAAAAGGGAATGGGGATAGAGATGGAGACGCATCTACTTCCTGTGCACCTGCACCAGCATCCTACTTCGCGCAACCTTGGTTAGATTAGTAGCACCGAGCTATCAGCTATCCAAATACATATGCTTTCTACTTCCCTTATCTTATACATATGCTTTCTACTTCCCTTATCTTCGTCTACTGCTCGCCTATCTTATTACCTACTTCGTACTCTTCTATGCTACGAAACTTTCCTCAGCTACTACGTCCTGTTCCCTTAAAAGCCTAACCCCTACGCCTTGAAGAAAGGTCATGTAGTCGGGCGGGTATACTGAGTATAGCAGGCGAACGGAACGATCAGGCTATTTATAGGTTGAGCTACCGTGAGTTTCGAGTGATATCCTTGTTTTCATTCAAGCCTGGGAATCCGTTTGGGACTTTCTCGAGGATCATGATCATTTATTTCTGAAATCTCACTGCCAAAGAGAGAGGCTCAATCAGTGGACTATAGAGATATCGTTGGTGCATAAAAGACTGACTACTTACTGGGAAGTTCTCAATGAGCCTAGGGGAACCTCTACCCACGGAAACAGAAGAGATAGCTACTTAAACAACCAGGCCGGACTGAACTGAACTTCGAAAGTGCTTCTCAACGGAATTCAACATCGGCATTCTGGTCTACTTCTTGGCGAGCTCTCATATGATCTATAAGTAAGCATTTCTTGTTTTCTATGAGAAAGACCAAATCCTTCTAGAGAACAAACCTCCATTTCTACTACTCGTTGTCCGCACCCTTACTCTAAGTGGTTGTTGTGTAACAGATGCATAACGTACACTAGAACGCCCATGTATTTTATCATCAACTTGATGACTTAATTTCAAGATATAGGGCTTTCTTATTATACCAGGTTGTTCAAAAAAATCCCCCGTTCTTCCATCAAATATTCTGCACATAGGCGCAAAAGTGCATTATACCTTTTACACTAATAGCTAATTATTAATCGGTTCAGCGTAAACCAACCATTCTACAATGCTCCGACCCTTACTCCCCAACCTGAGATGCTTCTTCTCCATATATTGGGCCAGTCCCCGGGATGTTCTAAGCATAGCGACTCACCGTAGGGGATTCGAAGAGGATGAAAAGGTTCTTTGATGAGGAGGAATAGTTATTGCATGTCTGGATCATGACCAATTATATATGCAAAATAGGGTGGGTGCTCTTACCTTACCGTAGGGCCAAGATACAGTCTATGAAAGTAAGTACGGGGGTGCGCCGATAGTAGGGGTGGCAGATACTACGGTCTCAGAATGCCAGAGAGAGAGTTCCAGCCTGTACTTTATGGAACCCGATCGATTGGGTAAAGGGCGGAATGCAGCTAATCCTTTGAAGCCGTAAGAGCTGCTATAGACTTTTTCGCCAGGAAAGGAAAGCTACTTTACCATACTCTAAGATCATCTAATCAGACAGTGTGAATAGCTTTAGAAACCGGTAGATAAAAGATAATCATAATAAAGACCCCCTCTATGCCCGTACCCTTACCGAACTATATCCCAAGGGACTAGAAAGCAGATTCAGCAAAGGAAAGAAGGGCGCCTATATCCAATAAAGCGTATACCGTCTATCTAGTGTCGGGTACAATGCCCATTACTCCTTCCTACTGATTGTCCCCCGTGAACAGATGAAATGGATTCGCCGCCTTAAGCAATTGGTTATGATAGCAAGGGTCAGAAAACTGATCTGAACTCACTTTGAAAGTATGAGTTGTAAAAGGCGTATTCTATTACTGGAGTGAAACCCAAAACCAAAAACCATCTCTAACCAACCCGGACAAGGGCCGAAAGCGCTCTTAGTACGACTTTCTCCGAGGCGAATAGTAAGGTGCCCGAAAGAGACTCAGACGATAAGACCGATCTAGGGTAGGGTCTAACCGCACAAACAAGGGTGCAGATGATAATTCTTTCTAGCCCGTGTGAGCGTATTCTTCTTCATCTTTATCTGCCCTTATTGCTTAACGAGCTATCTCTGCCTTTTCATTTGCCGTACCTGGGTAAAGAACTTATGCAACCCCAAAGCCAATCCCAGGGAAGAGTGAAGCTTCATAGGGTCTTTCTGTCCAGGTGCGGGTAGTCCGCATCACCCTAACATGTCTATTTCACCGAGTCTCTCTACGAGACAGTGCCCAGATCGACTATGCCTTTCGGCCTGATCTTAGGCCCCAATCAAAAGGATGATGCTTGGGAATCTGGGAATGAAAGACTAAGCTAAGGATCAGACCTAGAGGAGACAGTTCGGCTTCCTATCTAAAAGCATATTCGTTCGCATCTGATCGTTTCATCGGAGGAGAGAGATCCTTAACTAAACACCCCAAGCCGGAATAATAGTAGCAGGATCGAGAGAGTTGAAAAAGGTCGAAGACAAGTGAGTGAATAGAATCGATTATAGATTTCTTTTCGGGAGCGATTCATCCTTACCGAACCCAGCATACAACTCAACGGTCTACTGCGCTCTTCCATGAACTTGCCTATAAACTGATTCTGTTGTTAGAGCTCTTGTCTTTCTTTCAATCTCAGGGTTTCAGACAGGTTACTTGGTTGACGGGTGTTCATTATCATTAGTGGTGGGAATGAGATTCCCCTACCTAGTAGTTTCTAGAAAAGTTGTTTAGTTGTTGATGGGTCAGGAAGTGCCCAAACCTTGTTCCAGTTAATTGCCGAAGCAGGAGGGGACTGTAATTGAACCTCATAAGCATATTTTAGTATAAAAAATACCATCTCCCTCAAGCTTACAAAACCGAGAGTCCTCATCAGGATCATCAGTCTTGATCCAGATTGAGGCGATCTTTGAGACACCCGGGTTAGGTAAGAGGTCATGAAGCTCAGTAAAGTTCCAAGAACCAAGCTCATCGCAATAGTCAGTCACACTCAAATCCGCTTACATAACAGAAATTGGTCTCAAAGCATGATTAATCAAGGGACCAACAGGCAACCATTCGTCCAACCAGAAAGGAGTGTTCTTACCATTGCAGATATTTATTCCCAAACCCATGGAAAGTACTTTCTGCCCTTTAGGATGCTAAGTTAAGTGTAGGAATCTGTAGTTCTGCCAGGAACCGAAAGAAAATCATGATGGCGAAAATACTTCTTCTGTATAAGATTCACCCAAAGAGCCTCCTTATTAAAGTGCCATCCCAATTTCGGGAGGAAAGCAAGATTGGATTTACGTAAATCACCTAAGTTTAGCCCACCTTGCTCCTTTGGAAGGCTAATTTTTTCTCCATAGGCCTCGCAAAACTTATTCATCACAGTCATCATAATATCCAGTTGGGAGGTTGTAGCTTCTCCAAATAAAAGGCTGTCATCAGCAAAACAAAGATGAGAAATTGATGGCCCACATTGCGTGATTTTAAGAGGTTTCCTTCTCAATAGCCGAACCTCTTTATCAATCTTAACAGCCATTAAAGCATTCTTGCTAGTAGATCGCCTAATACAATGTATCAGTTCCTGCGCAACCATCATATTATCCTTAGCCTGTCTACCAGGAATGAAACTAGCCTGAGTAGGTGATAGCAACTCATAAGGGGACGCAGTCTATTCACAAGCACTTTTGTGACTAACTTGAAAGCTACACAGCATAAACTGATAGACCGAAATTGTTTAACATATTCCGGCACATGTACTTTTGGGACTAGAACGACCAAACTTTCAGTTAATGCAACAGGAAAATAAGCATTCTCAAAGGCCCCTTGCACCAAAGAAGTGAGTTAAAATTTAATAGTATACCAAAGCTGTTGATAAAATCCTGCCATCAAAGCATCCACACCCGGAGCCTTATTAGGTTTCATCTGAAAGAGAGCATCTCTGACTTCATGCATAGTAATCGAGGCATTTAGAGGAGCCACATGAACCTCATTAATACTCGGGCACCCCACCAAGAATGGCTGCCTATGCTCAAGCATAGAGTTGATTGAACAAGCATAGAGTTGATTGAACAAGCATAGAGTTGATTGAAATATGCCAATACCAAATTGCGCAAATCATTCGGCTCAACTACCTACTCCCCACTACCTACCATTACGTAAGATAGTAATTTTATTCCTCTTTCTACGACAAATCGTTGATAAATAGAAGATTCTCGTATTCCTCTCACCTTCCAATCGGCACTGCGCCCGAGACTTTTGAAACCGCAACATTTCCTCCTGTTCAAGAACCATATTATACATAGCTATCAAATCAACTTCCAGATCCTGTAATTCTTGAGAATTACTACGTGCTAACGCCTTTATCTCGCCAAGGATGCGTGCCCGAAGTTTCTTTTTGTTCTCTTTCACATTCCCAAAAACCTCACGATTACAAGTCTTTAGAGCCAAACTCTTCCTCATGTTCGTCCAGGTATAAGCCGGACCTTCAAAAGCCAAGTCCACCATAGCACAAACATCCATCATATTGCTAAATCGTAAGCACCTTGATAAAGAAGGCACCGAACCCACAAACTTTTCATTGATACTAGATATATCATTGAAATCCCCAAACATTAACCAAGGCAACGAAAGATCTGTAGAGAAACTCACAAGATGATCCCATAACCTTTGACGCAGGTCAGGTACCGGGCTAGCATACACCGCAGTAAGTAAGCAGTCTCGCTTATCTTGTTGACGAACAATACCATGAATTATCTGATAGGATCGGAAAAATGAAACTTAGCAAAGCGTAGTCTACTAGCAACCTTGACAGCTCCCTCTCCAGAAATCCGGGGTTCAACAATTATCAGAATTCTTGGGCAGACCTGTCTTACCAACTCACGAACATTACGGAGAAAAGCCTTCTTGGCTGCCTGCCCCTATACAATAATAGGACATCCATTAAACAATATGCATGGGAGTTACTGGAGCATCACGCCTACCAGGAATAGCACTCAACACATTCTCATCACATCAGTCGATTGAGTCAATTAACGAGCTGAAGCCCATTTATCATTTTTTATCATTCTATGAATAACGATTTTGGATGATATTCGTATCAAAAAAAGCTACTGAACTCGATGAGTATGAATTGACTTCGGTGTGCTCTTAAAAAAGTGGTACGGAACTCCCTGTCACTTCGTTCTCATCTGAAGCCTAACTTTGCACTTGTTGCAAAATCTCATAAAGCATTTTAGTTTCGAAAGCACCTTCCTCAATCGATGATAAAAGAAGACGAATTCCCGTTGACAAGAATCATAGTCAAAAAAAGGGGCTGACTGAGCATGAACTATTTAAAATAAGGTTATAGTATTCTATGCTTCTACTAGTTTAATAGATCCATTGACGTTATTTATTAATGAATTAATGGCGAAGAAGCGGAAACCTCTAAGCTGGCCCGCCCCCAAGCCAGACCTTAGTTCACTCAAAGATTGAGTCTGCCCAAATTGACAGCAGTGTCGTACGAAGAAAGACAATTAGGGCGTTCTCTTTCGTTCCTCTGCTTTCTGGAGAAGTACCACTCTAATCAAATTGTGAGGAAAGATTTGGTAGTTGTTCTGCCTGGATGATGAAAGGACGACTGGATTCGATTGATTGCTTAGCTTGAGCATATCTTTATTCCCATAGAAAAAGGTGTCTTTTCTCGGCTCGGGAGACATGGTCTAAACCTGCCAACCTATCGCGAACTTCGAGTTGGCGAGCTATTGTTGGTTATCCCTTTGGTACTGACTATAGGGAAAATAAGGGGACCCTTAGGTCTCTTCTTAGTCAATCTCAACACAATCACGACATTCGTTGCTGGCATCGTACGCTCACTAAGAACTCGGTTCAGTGAGGGCGACCGCGAACCGCGCTTAGAAGAGCTATCCAAGGGCACGATTAGACTAGGTCGTGCCTTTATAAAACTAGAATAAACTAAGCCGCTTGTGCTCAATTGAAAAAAGGTCGGTCTTGAAAACCGAAGTATTCATAGGAAGCTAAAAAGCGCTCTTTGAAAGCTTGATCGGGTAAATTCACTCTAACGAGTCAAAGCCAACCCTGTTCTTAGTCTATTGGTTCAGCTGGCGTAAACCCTTTTTTCTCGTCCTCTTTTCGTCGCTAGATTGAGATGGGTGGACCTACCTATGGTAAATTTATAAGCTATGATAAATCCCGGTCTGTTATAAGCGGTACGAAAGTCAGCTCCTTAGACAGTTCGCCTCAAGTAAAAGGCGTAGGGATACTTCTCAGAGGAGAGAAAGACGCGCTTACGTCTTTTCTTTTGTTCACACCAAGATTCTTCCATTCCACGTGAAAGGAAAGCAAATCCATACCTACTAGAGGAGCAATCAGACAAGATGAGGACTTTCACTTTCGACCGTAAGACGTTAAGGATTTCGAGTGCAGCTAAGCCTTCTCCTTTTCCTTTTCCTTCTCCTCTCCCTCTGAGTCGAGAAGTAAATGCTTCTCCTTCGGTCTCGTACAAGGAGGCTCTTCAATCCTTTTCTCCTCTTTTTTCCGAGGTACAGACAGAGGCAGAGGATGTCTCTGATGATGAAAGAGAACTGGACTTTAACATTCGAGTAATAACTCTCTCTAAGGAAGAGAAATTAAGTAAGCAAGCTACCTTATGGAACTATCTCCTCATTAAAGTCTCGGGTCTCCCTCTCCCAACTACTGTTATTAATGAGCGTATAAATGCTCTCTGTAAGCCCTCTGGCAGACTCCAAATTATTTTCATTGATGGTGGTTTTTACTTAGTTCGGCTTGATAACAAGGCTGACTATGACAAAGCCCTTCATGGGGGGCCATGGTTTATTGGACAAAAACGCTCTTTGTTAGAAAATGGGAGGCTGATTTCGACCCATTTGCTTATGAAGAAGAGCGATTTACTACGCTCTGGATTAGACTTCCGAATCTACCAGTTGAGTACTTCGACAAAGCCATCCTTTCAAGGGCGGGCTCGACCATTGGCAAGCTCCTTAAGCTTGACTTCCATACCAGTTCCAGTAGCAAAGGGCGTTTTGCTCGTCTTTGTCTACAGGTGGATCTTAACAAACCTTTGATGCAGAAAGTTCAAATTGGTAAGAGGGTTCAGCCTATTCTTTATGAAGGGATTATATTCCGTTTCAGCTGTGGGATCATTGGGTATAAATCAGGGGATTGTGATTTGCCCAAAGAGAATGTTACAGAACAAGCACCAGTCTCTGTCTCAAAGGAGAATGTCAATGGCTCTGACTATGGTCCTTGGATGCTTGTGAGCAAGGACAAGAATAAAGTCCAGGAAAGCAGAAGGGGAAGATCCAAATCTAGGAAAGGTCGAAGGTCCAAGTCGACTGTCAGAGGAAGCCAAAAAGCAGTCAGACGAGTTTGGAGGGAAAAGGAAAATTTATCAAATCTTGAAAATTCGAAGATTACCGACCCTGATCTTCCCAGTATCTTGGGCCCTATTCCGGACCCTTCTTGCGCTTTGGGAAAAGACTCTCCTTTTTTTTTGAGTTAGGCAATTACTCCATGGAAAAATCCGAGGCCCAAACCAACTCAAAATGCAACGTTTTGGATGCTGAAAGACCCTTAAGGGACTCTTCTCTCCCCAACCCTTCTTTGCAGTCTTCTGCCCCGATGATTTCATCGCAGTCTTCTTCCCCTAAATCTTTGTTGCCTCCCACCACTTCTATCCCTCTCCTTGCTCTTGATAATGGAAGATCTTCCCCCTCTGCCGGAGATCGTTTTCACTCCGTCGATTGTGACGGCGATTCAAATTCTGGAAACCATTGTGGATGTGAGATATCCGAACCGACACTGCCTACCGATGGACTTGATGATGAGAGATCTATGCCTATTATACATCTGGAAAGTGAACCAGCTGGACAGAGAAGCAGCAAGGAATCTGATGATCTGGTTGGGTCTAGGGGGGTTTCCACCTGAGCCGGAGGAAGTGTTACATGTGCTTCAGGTGACCGAGATTGTAGAAGAGCTGATGCAGTTAGGACTGATGCATCAAGTACCCAGAGAACTACCGCTCTGGACGGATCAGCTTCCGCCACCAATGAGGGTGCCGCTGAGTCACGGGGAGGCACCAAAAGCTCTCACCTTTCGGGGAAGCCCGCTCCGAGTGCCAATCGCGGAAGGAGAGGAAATTCAGTGCATGTCAGTGTACGCCAGGTACTCAGAAACGCCAGAAAGAAGAACAACAGAGCACCGAATAGAACTACAGGCGGTGCTAGACGAGCAGCCATCTTTAGAGGAGAGGTTGACATGGCTTTCAAGGAACTCCGAGATGGGGGTATTCAACACCTTTGTTCCCATGAAGATCATTAGTTACAATGCCAGAGGTGCGGCAAACCCTAGATTCTGCCAAAGAGTAAGGTAACTTAGGAATAAACACCAGCCTGATCTTTTTATTGTCACTGAGACTCGGGTTGCTGGTGAGAGGTCTCAATCCATCAGTGAAAGCCTTGGTTTTGACGGTATGAGTTGGGTGGATCCAGTCGGTTTTTCTGTAGGAATTTGGCTATTGTGGGATACTGATGATATGTAGGCTGAATTTATTAGTAAGACTACGCAGGAAATCACCCTTCTTTTCAAGGTTAGTGGATCTCAGCACTTTCTTATTTCTGCTATTTATGCTAGCACTGATCGTGATAGTAGAAAGCTTTTGTGGCAGTATCTTAAGTATTTACATTCAACTATTAAACTGCCTTGGCTCTGGATTGGTGACTTTAATGAAGTTTTAAATTCTGAGGACAAGAAAGTGGGTAGGGCTGTTAGTTTCTCTGCTTCTTCTTTTCTTGCTGATAGTATTGATCACTGTGGCATGATTGATGTTGGTTTTGTTGGTCCCAAGCACACTTGGACTAATTCTCATTCTATTAACTCTCTTGTTCTTGAAAGAATTGATAGGGCATGGATTAAGAATGATTGGTTGCTTGCTTTCCCTGACTCTACTGTTTTCCATCTTCCTAGGATGCAATCTGACCACTGTCCCCTTTTGTTTTCTACTTCTGTTTGCACTCCTTGTTTAGGAGAAAAACCTTTTCGTTTTCAGCCCATGTGGCTCTCTGATTTATCTTTTTTTGATGTTGTTCACAACTCCTGGGCTGTCCCCAATCTTTCTTATTTTGATTCTGTTGATCTTTTCGTTAAGAATGTCAAAATTTGGAAGAGAGATCATTTTGGTTTTGGAACAGAGATCATTTTGGTAATGTTTTTTATAAAAAACAAAAATTGCTTGCTCGTATCCTTGGGACTCAAAAATCTCTTTCTGAAAACCCTTCTCAATTCCTCATTAACTTGGATGATTTTCTCCGTAAAGAGCTTCAAGAGGTGCTCAAACAAGAAGAAAGCCTTTGGGCCATGAAATCTAGAATCTCCTGGCTCACTGAGGGAGATGGCAATACTTCTTTCTTTCATACCGTAGCCCTTGTTAAAAGGAAAAGGAACAAGATTGTTAAGTTGAAGGATGATTTTGATAATGAGATTCAAGGGGAGGACTCTATCACCCATATCAATTGGTTTTTTGCGGGGCTCTACTCTTCTGACCTTATATTCTGTGACCTTAATCCCCCCAAACCCGTCTTCATTAATCCCCTCTTTGATGCCTCTGCCCATGAGTCTCTTATTTCCATTCCTGATGTTGAAGAGATCAAAAAGGCCCTCTGGGATATGAAACCTTTTAAGGATCCTGGCCCTGATGGACTCCATGCGGGGTTCTTTGAACATTGTTGTGAGGAGGTTCACCCCTCCCTTTGTAAGGATATCCAGGCCATTTTCCATTCTGGATGCATGCCTAGTTCTTGGAAAAGCTTCCTCATTACCCTTGTACCTAAGACTAGTAATCCTGAGTCTATTAGGCTCTTCAGACCTATCAGCCTAGGAAAGACTTGTTATAAACTTGTTACCAAGATTGTGGTTAAGAGGATCAAAAGCTTTCTGAATGATTTCATTAGTCCTGTCCAAGGGGCTTTTCTTTCTGGAAGTAGGTCGGCTGATGATATTATTCTTGCCCAAGAAGTTCTGCATTCTGCCATAACTATCAAAGCTAAGGATGGATGGATGGTTATTTAAATTGATTTGGAGAAAGCCTTTGATAGGCTTGAATGGCACTTCATTAAGAACATGCTTGATTGGTTTAACTTCCCTACCCATCTTACTAAACTGATCATGTCCTGTATCTCTGACCCCAACCTGGCTATTATAGTTAATGTTTCTGCTTCTGACTCCTTCCAGGCTTCTAGAGGTATTAGCCAGGGTGATCCTATATCACCATACCTTTTCATTCTCTGCATGGAATACCTCTCCCTCTCCATTGACAATGAATGTTTTGCTAGGAATTGGGACCCTATTAGGATTGCTAGGAATGAACCAAAGATTTCTCACCTGTTTTTTGCGGATGATATTATTCTTGTTGCTAAGGCTAATGAGAAGAACTGTTCCACTATCCTTGACACCTTAGATGACTTTTGCTTTCATTCGGGCCAGAAAGTCAATTATGAAAAATCGAAGGTGTGGTTCTCACCTATGGTGACTGATGATAGAGCTTTTCATCTCAATAGCATCCTTAAGCTTAAAAAAGTGCAGAATCTTGGGATTTATTTAGGTCACCCTCTTGCCCGCTTCCATCCATTCTGAGATTGACAAAATCCATAAGAACTTCCTTTGAGGTGACACTCATGAGACAAAAAAAATCTATCTTGTTGGTTGGAATTCTGTCGCTCGACCTAGGAAACAAGGGGGTCTGAATCTTAGGAAAGCTAAGCTCAGAAACATTTCTCTCCTTTCTAAACTGCATTGTAGGATTAGAAAAGACCCTTATAATCTGTGGGCTAAAGCCCTCTGTTCCAAATACAACCTGACTACCNGGGGGTCTGAATCTTAGGAAAGCTAAGCTCAGAAACATTTCTCTCCTTTCTAAACTGCATTGTAGGATTAGAAAAGACCCTTATAATCTGTGGGCTAAAGCCCTCTGTTCCAAATACAACCTGACTACCCCTTCTAACCCCAATGGCTTTGATGTGGCTAAAGCTCTTGCCCCTTCCCTTGGTCTTTTTCAGAAGGGGGTTAAGAAAGTTGTTACCTCAGGGGCCTTTACCAACTTCTGGAATGATGTATGGGCTTCTAACTCTTCCTTGAGGTCACTTATTGAGGGCCCTTTTAACAAAGATGAAGAAGGTATGCTTGTTAAGAATTGTCTATCTCCTTCTGGTGGATGGTACTTGGATCACCATCTCCTTTGTCTTTCCTGATACTATCACTGATCTTATTCTCTCTGTTCCTCTTTCCTTAAAAGATAATTTGGAAAAGATAATTTGGTTGACACTTTCTGCTGGCTCCATTCCTGTAATGTTGATTTTTCTCTTAAAAGTGCTTATGATTTAGCAAATAATGTTGATTTTTTGACTCCTGCTGACCCCTTTTGGTCTAAGTTTTGGAAAATTCCTTGTCATAATCGTGTCAAATATCTTTTCTGCACTCTTGCTCATGATAAAATACCTTGTAAATCCATGCTCTATCATAGAAAGATTGGCCATGATTTATGTTGTGATATTTGCCCTGACTGTGAGGAATCTATTCTTCATATCCTGAGAGACTGTCCAATTGCTTCTGCTGTTTGTAATTCTTTGCACAACCTCCCTGCTGGTTTTTTCTCTGAACTTACCCTTACAGGTTGGGTCTCTCTTTGCCTCTTCTCTTCCCTTTCATGGAAGGCCATTCCTTGTTTTGGGTACAAAAGATGCTGATAAATCAACTAAGCTCTTCGAAGAGCAAGACGATTAGCATCTTGTTCGAGCAAAGGAATGAGTCCCGGGGGCGGTTCTGATAGCTCCATAGAATCCTGAGGACAATCTTGGCCAAAATTTGCTAAAAAATCCGCACACCGATTCCCTTCCCTGTAGACATGAATGATCTCACGAACCCAGTTTCCCTGCATCAAGGACAAAGTCTCCTGCACCAATGTAGAATGATGATGGGTAGCGGTGATCCCTTGGTTTAAAAAATTAAGCACCACGTTTGCATCCAACTGCACTATCACATTTGAAAGACCAAGTGATTTAGCCAAAGGCAATCCCTCTCGAATGCCCCTTCGCCTTTCGGCTCACCTTCTTCGTCCCCAAAGCTCTGAAAAAAGGCTATCTGTGATACCAATCCGCATCGTAAAACCTCTAATCCAGTTACCATTGGCATCCCTAAGCAAACCTCCAGCAGAAGCAAGCCCAGTGTCTTGCTTAACAGCACCATCTGTGTTAAGAACAAAGCATCCCAATGGAGGTTTCATCCAAGATATCCATCTCACCTGTTGTTGAGGCCGGCCATTTTTCTTCGCAAAGGCTGTAGCTATTTCTTTAGAAAATTTTCGAGCCCGAAACCAAACCCTCCCAGGTGACTCGATGACATCGGAAAACACGATAGCATTGCGTCGTTTCCATATCCACCATAAAGTAACCAAAAAACTAGTTGCCCACGTAGTAGATAAAGTCGAGCAGATAGTACTTTTTCAATTATCTTGCAAGCAGTCGGTGAGAGTTTTTGTATAGAAAGCATCGGGTGGTCTTACAATATCGAAGAAAGAGTCCCAAACTTCTCTAGCAAAACTGCAATCACGGAATAAGTGAAGGGCAGACTCATATTCCAAGTGACAATTTGGACACAAAGCATCCACTCCTTGCTGCCGTCTCGCCCTGTTGACATTCGTATTTAATTTATCAAAATACAAGAGCCAGAGAAAAAACCTCATGCGCTCTGTTCCCGGACAGCGCCAAAGCCATTGCACATTTGGGAGCTGTTGAGAGCTGATGTGATCATATTGCAGGAGCCAAAAAGCAGACTTGTAAGAGAAAAGACCCGAACTCTCACCACTACAAATTAAAGAATCCTCTCTTGTTTCAACAAATGGAATCGGAGTAGCTTGGATTTTCGGGTAAGAACATGTTGAATATGTGAGAGATCCCATTGTCGATCAGTGGTAATGATTCTGTCTACGGTCCAATGGAGCATATGTTGTATATCTCCCAAAGCGGCTTCCTCCAAAGGTCTATCACCAACCCACCAGTCCCTCCAAAGGTTCACTTGAGAGCCATTCCCAATAAGCCATCGTTGTCCTTTTAATAACAAAGTACGTCATTTGAGGATCCCTCGCCAAGTATGAGAAAAGTTAGGCCGAGAGGGAGCTTCTTGGAGTGGAGTATTGTCCAAATACTTTCGCCTAAGCACCTCGCATGCCATTGAGGTCTTATTTGATTCCAATGCCCAACCCATTTTAGCCAACAGCGCCAAGTTTGCTTCACGAGCTCGACGGATACCCAAGCCACCAAACTGTCGGGGCAGACATATGCGCTCCCAATGCACAAGATGATTATGATTAGAATCTGCTGACCCGCCCCATAAAAAATTCCTAGCCAATTTATCAAGCTGGTCACAAGTTGAAGCAGGGAGATAGGTAGTTTGCATGGTATAGATAGGAATAGCATTAAGAACCGATTGCACCAACACCCGTCGACCCGCTCTAGATAGGATATTTTTCTTCCAATTACACAATCTATTCCTCACTTTATCAACAAGTCTCACATACAACTCCTTTGAGGCTCTTTTATGAATAATTGGTACCCCCAAGTAGACTCCCAGGTCATCCGTCAACGGAATACCACAAGCTGAACTTAGCAAATTTTTTCTTTGTCGCGGGACATTTGGAGAAACGAATAGTTTCGATTTAGCAAAATTCATAGTCAGTCCCGAAGCATTAGCAAACTCCGTCAAAACCTACATAATCACCTCAACTTGACTTGGAGAAGATTGTGCAAATAACATGAGATCATCTGCGAAAAACAAATGAGAAATAACAGGGCCACTACGAGATACCTTGAGAGGTTTCCATCCTTTCTTGTGGACTCTATCCTGTATCAAATGAGATAACTTCTACATGCATAGAATGAACAGATAGGGAGAGAGAGGATCACCCTGCCGAAGACCACGCTCAGCTGCAAAGTACGGTTGAGCTTCTCCATTCCAAATGACAGATAAATGATTGGAAGAGACACAAAAGATGATCAGAATAATCAATTGAATAGGGAAATTAAAATCAAAGAGTACCTCTCTCAAGAAAGCCCAACTGACACTATCATAAGCTTTGTGTAGGTCAATCTTCAAAACCATACCACCCAACCTTCCTTTCCTTTTCATCAGAGTATGGACAACTTCCTGAGTAATGAAAATATTTTCCCCCGTGCCTCTACCAGTAAGAAAACTACTCTGAAAGGGTCCAATCAAATTATGTAAGAGGGGCCGAAATTCAGCCATAGAAGTAGGAGCTTCCGTTTTCGGAATCAAAGTAATATGAGCACTGGCAAGCTCCAACGGAAAAGAACCGTTTGAGAGAGCTTGATTCATAAAGGAAAGGATCTTCTCTTTAACTACATCCCAAGCCCTCTACAAGAATAAAGGTTGAATACCATCAGGTCCCGGAGCTTTCAATCCATGCATAGAGAAAAGTGCGGTTTTGGCTTCATCAAGGCTAAAGGGAATTAACAAAGCTTCTTTTTCTTGAAGGTTTAACAATGGTTGCCACCTGTAGAGCATATCCGGGAGAGCTTGAACTACTTTACTCGTGAAAAGTTCTTTATAAAAGGCAACAGCATGTTGTTTCAAAGTTTCAGTATCATCTACCCAATCTCCATTAATTTTAAGCCTCGTAACTTTGTCACGGTTACGACGCACAAGGGTTGACAGATGATAAAACTTGGTATTTCTATCTCCATCTCGAATCCATTGAGACCGAGATTTATGGTAAAAAAGTATCTCCTCTTGATAAAGAGTATCCTGATAGTCTCTCAACAGTTCCTTTTCAAGAGTTTGAAGGAAGGAAGAACTGTCATAAGCCTCTGATCGTTGTATGCCTGCTAGTCTAGCCATTAACACACGTTTCCGAGTTAAAATACTGCCAAACACTTCTGCGTTCCAAACCTGCAAGTTTTCTTTTGTTACAGTGACTGCATCCAGCAAATCCACACCACTATCCCAAGCATCCCGAAAGACCACATCGAAATCTTTGTGAGTAATCCATGCAGCTTGGAAGCGGAAAGGCCGCCCAACGCTAGGAGGTGGAGAAATCAACGCATCATCAAACAGAAGAGGGTGATGGTCAGAGTAAATACAAGGGAGATTCACAACTTTACCATTAGAAAAATATTCCAAAGCAGCTGCGTTAGCCAGAACCCTATCAAGGCCTTCCCTTAAAATTACTCGACCATGAAGAGTTTTCTTCCAAGTGAACTTACAACCCGAGGATCCGAAATCAGAGAGGCTGCATTCTTCACATCTTTCCATAAACTTACGGGCAGCATTCACACGAAACTCGGCGACACCACGCTTTTCATCCAAAGAAGATATGTCATTGAAGTCCCCCATGACCAACCATGGGAGTGACATTGTTTGAGATCGAAATTGTAGTTCTTCCCAAAATTCATTCTAAAAATGGAAATGAGGCTGAACATACACTCCTGAGAGACACCAAGATCTCTTATGTTCTGTGATTTTCACATGAATTGCTTGGTTAGTTGATCCCACTAGTTGAACTTCTAATTGGCTTCTACAAAGCAGAAGAATTCCACCAGCCAATCCCGTTGAAGGGGACACAAAACTCGAATCAAAACCCAATTTCTTTCCAAAATCAATCGCAAAATTTGAATCATTGCATTTAATCTCCATCAAAATGAAGATCATCGGCTTATATTGCCTTATCAACTCTATACAGTTTCGAAGGCATCTTCTATTATGAATACCTCTACAATTCCAAGAGAGCACAATCATGGAGATAAATCTAAGCAATTTTGAGATGCTTTCTCAGCAAGCTCGGTGCCCTTTGAAACATCTTGTAACAACAAAGTTTTAGAATTTCCTCCACCTTCATCCATTACAACATCCGGTGGTTTGGGAGCAGGTTGTGTATTTTGTTCAAGGAGGGTTTGTTCGGGAGCAGCCAATCTATTCTCCAGAGCAATTTGCTCATGTTGAGGCTCAAAAATAGCAGCCAGGTTTTTTGGGTTCGGGTTAGGAAAAAAAAATATAGTATTTTTAGGCAACCAAGCTGTAGTTTCTTTAAGGGTTACAGTTTGGTCTTGGTCTTGGGGTTTTTTTGAAGCAATCCCGGGCTTAGAGTGGGAAGGGTGTGAATAAGGTTTAGCCCGGTCAGAGGATCTAATCCTGACCCGAGTTTTGGTATAGGTGGATCGGACCTGACTCGAAGATGAGCCCGAAGCTTGCAAGAGATTTTTAGATTGAGCATTTATAGCAGGCACAGGGTTAAATTGAGTTTCAGGCACAACAAGCTGTGAGTCTTGAGCAATTATCGCTTTTTCCTTTCTTGCCTTTTCCTTAAATTCTCTAAAAGACAGACGAGCCGAATCTTCTCTTACTCCCTTATTACAAGCCGCAATTACCTCCCCATTGACTGCTATCTCATCCTCCATACTTTCCAAAGAATCCAACTGCACAAATTTCTTATTTGGATCCAAATCCCGATCAATCTGTTGAGATTTCCCCTTTTGTGCTGATCCTTTCCTGAATTTGCGTTTCACAAGCATCCAAGGGCCGAAATTATCGGCTACTGGTCTAGTTTCCATAGCTTCACAATCCTCTGTCTAAAAAGAGCAAAGGTTAGGGATCGCCCAAGTAACTTGACTATAACCGAGAAAGGCCATGGTCGGCGTAGTTCATCTCGTCTCTCTTTATTCACTCTTACAAAGGGAACCCCTTCAAAACTAATCGGATCTGGCTCTTCATCATCCGAGAAAGACTCGTCATCTTCCATAACAATCTGGTCAATAGTCCCTTACGCTTGAACCTCTGCTTCTGTTCTTTTACCCCAAACCAGGGTCTGTAAAAAAGATTTGTTGTTAATCGCCCCCTGTAGATTTGTATCATCCCCTTCCTTTATCTTCTTATTGCTCCTTTCAATCTGATCAGTTTCCTCTGATGAGAGAGGTTCGCCGCTATCATACGGCTGCGCCTACATACCCTAGTTTTTATAATAAGGGGTATGGAAGGCCATTCCTTGGGCTACCATATTTACTCTTGCTGGAATATTTGGAAAGCTAGGAATTTAAGAATCTTTACTGGAATTCTCATCACTTCTGATAAAATACTGACCTCTTCTTCATTCCAGGCCTTGGAATTCTTTCATTTAGCTAGGCCTACCCCTAAACTTGTCTTAAAATCTTGGAGGAACATCATTTTGGAACCTCCGGACCAAGGCTGGTGTGTGTTGAATTCAGATGGATCCTATGCTAATGGAAAAGGGGGTGCTGGTGCTTTGATCAGAGACCATCTTTGGGTCTGGATTGTCGGCTGTATGAGGAGAATTCCGTTTGAAAATAGTTTCCAAATAAACAACCCGGAAAATAAAAAAGAAATAAAAAAAAGATATCGTTGGGAACGAAAAATTCTGTCATTAGTGTCTCCTTTCACAGAAAATGGGGGGATGAATTTATGTATTTTTTTCTTGTATCCGTCGGGACTGACGAGGCTCGAACCCGCAGCTTCCGCCTTGACAGGGCGGTGCTCTTTCCAATTGAACTACAATCCCAGGGAAATAAAGAAAAGTGTATAGCATAGCATAGATACTCTTATGATTTCATTTAAATAAACCATTTCTATTTATCTTTTAGATTCGAATCGCCGTGTTGTAACAAACAAAGGCGCGAGTGATATATTGATATCCGTACGGGTATGCACCCTAGTGAGAGCGATGCGAATTACTAGTTAGTAGTAATACTTTCATTATTGCCAAATCAATCGATAATCAATTTGAAAATGAAAAAAAAGGGATCTTTTTTCTTTACTTTACTCTTTCTTTTCATTAAACTTTTTACTTAATGATAATGATCCTGATATGAATCGTTATCGTTATCAAGTTCAGAATTTACGGGAACAAATAAATAGAACAAATAAAAAACAAATATCGGTAGGGATGGATAGATCAGAAAATTAGACTTTTTTATTCTTCCCTTTTTTTGTTTGGCTTTTCTGGCAAAATACAAAAAACGGGTTATATCATTTTATGTTATGGCGGATTCGCGAATTATTGGGCCGAGCTGGATTTGAACCAGCGTAGACATATTCCCAACGAATTTACAGTCCGTACCCATTAACCGCTCAAATCTTGTGCTCAATGAGGTCCCGGTACCTTCTTATTGTGGGAGCTAGGCTAAAACTCGTCCACATCTCCTGTCCGAACGATCATCTCCCGTCGTCCTTCCGGCTTGCTATCTCTTTCTTTCGATAAGGCGAGTAGGTTGGGCTAGGTCGTCCCTCTCCTCCGCGGGTTACCTACTCTAATAAAGTAAGTGCCCTAGGGGTTGAAAGCGATGTGATCTTAGCTTTTCGCTCTCTCTTCAGTTACGTACTATTTTGCCTAGTCTAAAGCTAGTGGGTACGACTCAGCTCTTTGAAAGCTTGACCCTCGGGAACAGATTCATAGGACCGAGACTATCTCAGCTCATATCGACCGTTTTAAGCCGCCAAGAGCCTTTCTTTTGAATTGGCACTGGACTGACATCTGGAAAGCTTATGACATGGTGAGATGGTGCTCTAAAGTTGAGCAAGAGCAACTTTCCTTCTAAGTTGATTGTATCTTCACATGCCCGATAACTAAAAAGTTAGAAAGAAAGTACTCTAACTAATGGTCTTCTTGAGAGGGTTGGATGGCCATAGAGGCATCAGGCAAGGATTCCATTCGTCTTTTTTTTCCTAGTCATGGAGGTTCTTACTTTCTTTCTTAGTTTGACTAGCCATTGATTGACGGAATTTTAAAAATAAAAAATGTAGAACGTTCTTAGGATTGTTAACTTCTACTCAGACGCCTTGATCTAGTTGAATCAGTGGACGACTCAGAAAGCA